CATAAATCTAATCAATCTAGATTCTAATCTATTCAAACAAAAAAAAGTTTTTCTAAAATACTCCTGTTGCAGCTGCTCCTGCTGTTTTCTTGATCTACCCAATTGGTCAAGCAAGTTTTTCGGATGAGACATTCATAAATTAAACTACTCTACCATTATTCTTAGAGGATAACCCCAATTTCCATAGAGATGGAATAGTACATTATATTTATTATTATATAAATATATAATAACAAATGACTAAAAAGATTAATAAAAAAAAGAAAATATACGAAGAAATTCGTCCACCCCCCACATATTTGATAGCTTCTCCCATAAAAAAACTTGAAATACCAACTCCATTTGGAATTCCATCAATTATTTGTCTATCAAAAAAATAATTGAATTTAGCTAACTTTCTTACACTCGCAATTAAAGATACTTCAAAAAAAGCATCTATATAACCACGATTATATGACCAATCATATATAACATTGATTATCTTATCAGCAATAATTTTTTTAGGAACACTTTTTTGAAATAAATTCAATACGTTCAAGTTTTGTAAAGAAGAAAAAACAGGTTTATAGAGAACAGACGCTATCAATATTCCGAAAAAAGCTATACTCACCGAAAAAGTTGCATTTGTAAAAAATTCATACCAATCGACAGAATTCTTTGAATTTTGATGTAAAAGGTCTATAGACGGAATTAACAATTTGGATAATATATCCAAATCTATTCCTTCTTGGCTGAAAGAAATTCCAATGGACCCAACGAAGAAAGTAAATAATACTAATACAAGCATAGAAAATAGCATAGTATTGTCTGATTCATGAGGATAAAAAAAGGGAATATTTTTAGTACCAAAATAGGTACTCTCAAGAAAAAGACGTTTTATGCTTTTGACATTTCGATTAATTGTATTTGAATATTTCCTCTTCCGAAAAAAAGAAGTCCTTTCATTATTATTCATTGTTAATAAAGCTAATAAATGAATTTTCTTTTTTAATTTCTTTTTTCCTTCTTTGCCCCATAAAGATATTGAATAGAATGAACTGTTTTTCTTTCCGTTGAAATTTTGAAAATGAACGTTTAAATATCCCTCAAAAACTAGTAAATAGATTCGAAACATATAAAATGCAGTTAATCCTGCTGTGGAACAAGCTATTATTGCGAAAATTGGTGAATACAACCAACTATCATTAAGAATCTCATCCTTGGACCAAAAACAAGCAAAAGGTGGAATACCACAAAGAGAAAGTGTACCTATTAAAAAAGCGGTTTTTGTAATTGGCGCATGTTTTGTTAAACCGCCCATAAGAACCATATTTTGACTTTTATCTGGAGAATATCCAACAATTGCTTCCATTGAATGAATAATGGATCCAGATCCTAAAAACAACAATGCTTTTGAATAAGCATGAGTAATCAAATGAAATAAAGCGGCTCGATAAGAGCCCATACCTAAAGCTAACATCATATAACCCAATTGAGACATTGTAGAATAGGCCAAATTTTTCTTAATATCTTTTTGAGCAATAGCTAAAGTTGCTCCTAATACTACTGTTATTATACCTATCAAAGCTATTCCACTCATTATGAAGGGTATAACTGTGAAAAGAGGAAGAAGTCGAGCTACAAGAAAAATTCCTGCTGCTACCATAGTAGCAGCATGTATAAGAGCGGAAATAGGCGTAGGCCCTTCCATAGCATCGGGTAACCAGACATGAAGAGGGAATTGGGCAGATTTTGCAACTGATCCACAAAATAATAAGAGGGCGCAGAAAGTAACAAACAAAATATTAATCTCATTCTTCTCAATCAAGTTATTAAATATTTGAAATAAATCCCGAAATTCCAAACTACCCGTTATCCAATAAAGACCTAAAATTCCTAATAATAAACCAAAATCCCCTACACGATTAGTTACAAATGCTTTTTGACAAGCCTTTGCCGCAATAGGACGTGTGAACCAAAAACCTATTAATAGATAAGAACACATTCCAACCAATTCCCAAAAAATATAAACTTGTATCAAATTGGAACTAGTAACTAATCCCAACATTGAAGTATTAAAAAGACTCAGATAAGTAAAAAATCTCAAATATCCTTGATCATGAGACATATAATTATCACTATAAAAAAGAACCAGAATACCAACAGTAGTTATTAATATTAACATAATAGAAGTAAGTGAATCGAGCAAGTAGCCAAACTCTAAAGAAAGATCATTATTTATAGTCCAAGACCATACATATTGATAGATAGAACTGTTCTGGATTTGATGAATAGATAGATCGATCGAAAAAATCATAACTATCATTAACAATAAAATACTAGGAAAAGCCCACATACGGCGAAGATTTTTTGTTGCCGTGGGAAAAATTAGAAGTCCTACCCCTATTAAAATAGGAACTGGAAGTGGGAGGAAAGGTATGATCCATGAAAATTGATGTGTATATTCCATACAAAAAAAAAATAAAGAATAAAAAATATTTTGATTCTTAATGAATTTTCTTTCTTATTCGTTTTTTTTATCTCTTTTGTAAAGGGTTCGGTTAATAAAAAAGTGGATATATAAATAGAATGTGATATTTTTTTTAATTATTCTGAATCGTTGCACAATACTTCGAATATCCCAAAGTACAGAGTAAAAATAGACCAATAACCAAATTCAATTCGAATATATATATATTATTATTTTTAGTAATATTAATTATAATTACTATTTAGAATAGAATTACTATAGTTAGTAATAATATTTACTTAATTTACTTAATTAATAATAAATTATAATAAAGAAAAACGAAATTTGTAAAATTAAAATTTTTATCTATAGACTGAGAATAAATAATTACACCAAAACTAAGAACATTCGTTTCTTTATATATATATGATATGAATGAAGCAGAAAAAACATATGAAATGACCCAATAAAGTAATCTTATTATTATTTAGAAACATTAGTTCATTTTTTAACTAATTGAGACATTACAATTAAATTACAATAAAAGGAGATCTAGATATATATGTTTGGAAAGATTTAAAAAAGGTTTCTAATATTCAATCAATTACTTTAGATAGAAAAAAATAGGAAGGATAGATAAGACGACATATGGCTACTTAAAGAATAATTCGTTTTCATTTACAGAAGAAAATAAATGTCTTTCACATCAAACTATATCAATGAAAAAATTATCCTAGTTAGATGGCAGTTCCAAAAAAGCGCACTTCTATATCAAAAAAAAAAATTCGGAAAACTTTTTGGAAAAAAAAGGCATATTGGACAGCATTGAAAGCCTTTTCATTAGCGCAATCCATTTTGACAGGGAACTCAAAAAGTTTTTTTTGTAACAAATAAAAATGTTGCAATAATCTGAATTAGCTCGATTCGAAGAGTATTCTTTATTATTATACTAATAAAATAATAATAAAGAATATTTAGTATAAAATAATAATAAAGAATATTTAGTAATATAAGAATATTTAATATTGACCATATATTTAGCATATATTATAATATATGCTAAATATATAATCTAAATTTTTTAGAATGTAGTGTTAAATAATAATAGATATATTTATTAACGATTTCATTGAAAAAATGGAAATGCATTTATTTAGAGTCAGAAAATGAATGAAATAATAAAAAAATGAGTCATAAACAACAAAATGTTTTTTTCATTCCTAGATTGAAGTAAGAACTATCTAGTTTCAGTTTCAACATTGCTTTTTTTTTTTTAATTTGAAAAAGTGTAAACTACGAAAAACCCATTCTCCATTGTTAAATTTGAAAACTAACGCTGGAAATGAAAAAAAAAAAAACAAGAATACAACTTAACTTCGTATTGAAATCGAAACGTTCTATTTTTTTATTTGAATATTTTTTCGATTTTATTACTATACTTATAGTTAATATGAATTTTTAGTATAGAATTAGAATAATAATAGAATTCTTCAAAGTTTAGTAAACAAATGTACTAAATTAATATTAATATTCCACGTTAATTGATTCTTTCAATCTCGACGATTGACTAATGAATCGGTTATTATGATTTCGAGTAAGCCGCTATGGTGAAATTGGTAGACACGCTGCTCTTAGGAAGCAGTGCTAGAGCATCTCGGTTCGAGTCCGAGTAGCGGCATGGCATCCTATCCTATATTCTAAAAGAATAAGTCCTATAATGAATTCAATTCCCGATTTCTATTCTTATCCTAGTATTCATACCTTTTTTATTTTCATTATAGATATTTATTTATTTTCATTATATATATATGATATTTTCAACTTTAGAGCATATATTAACTCATATATCGTTTTCGGTCATATCAATTGTTATTTCAATTCATTTGATAACCTTATTAGTCAACGAAATCGTAGGGTTATATGATTTGTCCAAAAAAGCCATGACAATAACTTTTTTCTGTGTAACGGGATTGTTAATTACTCGTTGGTTGTTTTCGGGCCATTTACCATTTAGTGATTTATATGAATCCTTAATCTTTCTTTCATGGGGTTTTTCCATTTTTCATATGGTTCCATTTTTTAAAAAGGATAAAAACCATTTAAGTACAATAATTGCACCAAGTGTTATTTTTACCCAAGGCTTTGCGACTTCAGGTCTTTTAACCAAAATGCATCAATCCGTAATATTAGTACCCGCTCTACAATCCCATTGGCTAATGATGCACGTAAGTATGATGATATTGGGATATGCAGCTCTTTTATGTGGATCTTTATTGTCAGTGGCTATTTTAGTCATTACGTTTCAAGAAGTAATCCAAATTCTTGCTTTTACCAAGAATTTGGATTCTTTAAATAAATCTTTTGATTTTGCTGAAATCAAATACATGAATATCAATGAAAGAAATAATGTTTTACGAACAACTTCTTTTTCTTCTTCTAGAAATTATTACAGGTCTCAATTTATTCAACAATTGGATCGTTGGGGTTATCGTATTATTAGTCTAGGTTTTCTCTTTTTAACAATAGGTATTCTTTCAGGAGCTGTATGGGCTAACGAGGCATGGGGATCATATTGGAATTGGGATCCAAAGGAAACTTGGGCCTTTATTACGTGGACCATATTCGCGATTTATTTACATACTAGAAAAAATAAAAAATTAGAAGGTGTAAATTCTTCAATAGTGGCCTCTATAGGATTTCTTATAATTTGGGTATGTTATTTGGGGATCAATCTATTAGGAATAGGACTACATAGTTATGGTTCGTTTACATCTAATTGAATTAAAAAAATGAGTAAAGAACCTAACATGATAAATAAAAATATGGAAAGCATATATATATACTTTCCATAAATTAAACTTCCCAAAAATCGTCGAGAACCCTTTGAATCATTACATGACTTGATTTTAAGGGTTCTCACAAACAACAAACATATTCGATTACAATTCAATTTTTTTTTAAGTGAATCTAAGAGAAAAATGTTTTTTTCATTGTCCAAAGGGTTTTTTTCTCTTTTTTATTTATTGGTTTTGTTTGTTATTCATTTATTAAAGAAAACTATCTATCAAAAATTAGATAGAATAGCTTCCACTTTCTCAACCGAGAATGAGAAAATGAAATCTGGATAAATACCAATACCTATTACGGGTATAAGGATAGAAATAGAAATAAATAATTCTCTCGGCCCTGAATCAAAAAAATAAGAGTTTGGTGTATTAAAAAACTTGTATCCATAGAACATCTGCCGTAAGATAGATAATAAATAAATAGGAGTTAATATCATTCCAATTGCTGTTACAAAAGTAATTAGTATTTTCATCATGAAAAGATATTTTGGACTAGTAATTATTCCAAAAAAAACTATCAATTCTGCAACAAAACCGCTCATGCCCGGTAATGCAAGAGAAGCCATCGATAAGATAGTAAAAATCGTGAATATTTTTGGCATTGGGATAGCCATTCCCCCCATTTCGTCAAGATTAAGAAGACGTAGTCTATCATAACTAGTTCCTGCCAAGAAAAAAAGCGCAGCGCCAATAAATCCATGAGATATTATTTGTAAAATGGCCCCGTTGAGCCCAGTATCACTTATTGAACCAATTCCTATAATAAGGAAACCCATATGAGATACCGAGGAATAAGCTATTCTTTTTTTTAAATTACGTTGACCAAAAGATGTTGAAGCAGCATAGATTATTTGAATAGAACCTAATATCATTAACCAGGGGCAAAATATTGAATGAGCATGGGAAAATAATTCCATATTAATTCGAACCAACCCATATGCTCCCATTTTTAATAAGATTCCGGCTAAAAGCATACAAGTGCTGTAATGTGCCTCTCCGTGGGTATCTGGTAACCATGTATGTAAGGGTATAATCGGCGATTTGACAGCAAAAGCAATAAGAAATGCCATATAGAATATTATTTCTAGCGCCACAGGATACGATTGATTAGTTAATATTTCTAAATTTAATGTTGGTTCATTCGAACCGTATAAACTGATACCCAGAATTCCCATTAATAAAAAAACAGAACTTCCCGCAGTGTACAAAATAAACTTTGTAGCTGAATACAAACGTTTCTTTCCCCCCCACATGGCTAAAAGTAGATAAACGGGAATTAATTCCAATTCCCACATGATGAAAAAAAGTAAAATGTCTCGAGAAGAAAATAGTCCTATTTGACCACTATACATTGCTAACATCAGGAAATAGAATAATTTGTATTCTCGAGTAACTGGCTGAGCCGCTAACGTGGCTAAAGTGGTGATAAATCCCGTTAGTAAGATAGGTCCTATAGAAAGTCCATCTATTCCGAAGCTCCAGTAAAAATCAAAAAAATTGATCCATTTATAATTCTCCGTTAGTTGGATTAGTGGATCATCCAATTGGAAATGATAACAAAATGCATAGGTTGTTAGAAGGAGATCAATTAAGCATATACAAATGGTATACCACCTAATTACCTTATTTCCCCTATGAGGAAATAAGAAAATTAAAGAACCCCCGACTATTGGCAAAACTACAACTATTGTTAACCAAGGAAAATAATTCGTCATAAAAATAAGATACACTTGGGCCAGAAAAGCCCGCGCTCAAAATAGAAAAAAAATCTTTTCTATTTTATTTTGAGCACGGGTTTTTGCCAGTAAAAAAACGTATTCGTGTGGTGTTTTTTGAAACGTATCAATAACCTAGACCCATACTTCGAGTTGTTTCATTCCCTAAATAAACTCGAACACTTAAGAAATCCGTCGGACAGGCGGACTCACATCTCTTACAACCAACACAGTCCTCTGTTCTTGGGGCAGAAGCTATTTGCTTAGCTTTACATCCATCCCAAGGTATCATTTCTAATACATCTGTGGGACAGGCTCGGACACATTGAGTACATCCTATACATGTATCATAAATCTTTACTGAATGTGACATTGTATCTATAGTAATTTTTGAACATCAAAAATGAAAATTATCGATCTAGTAAACTCGTAAATGAATCATATATTTATACACCAGATGAATCAATGATTTGTCAGAATTTTGCTAATCAAAATAGACGTCTAGATAAATTTAAAAGAACGAAGAGAGGAGGACCAGGATACTTTGATTGCTTCTTATTTCGTTTTGCAAACACAAACATGATAATACGTTGTGTAGCATACATGCTAATTTGAATTGATAAATATATATTACACTATTCAAAATTCTACTTTTTTTTTTTTGAGTAATTATGATTAATGCTATTTATTCAACAAATTCGATTGATTGATACGGGTTGATTTTCTGTTACGAGAAATTGAAGAAACAATAGCTGGTCCAATAGCTGCTTCAGCGGCTGCAATAGCTATAACAAAAATGGAAAAAATATTTCCTTTTAATTGGCGATTATCAAAAAAATCAGAGAAAGTGACGAGATTTATATTAACTGCATTCAGTATAAGTTCAAGACACATAAGGGCTCTTACCATATTTCGGCTCGTGATCAATCCATAGATACCAATCGAAAATAAATAGGCACTCAAAACAAGTACATGTTCGAGCATCATTGACCAACTCCTTTTCAATTTTGATTCATTTCAATATGAACAACAATTCAACAGATTCAATTGACTAAAGAATATAAAAAGTCTGGAACAAAAGAATATATCGGCAATAAAAAAAAAATTGAATCTGGATTTATATTCCTAGTTCTCTATTCTCTAAAGATTTATTACTGGCGAGCTACGACAATTGCACCTATCAAAGCAACTAAAAGAATTATTGAAATGAGTTCAAATGGAAGAAAAAAATCTGTTGATAAATGAATTCCAATTTGTTGACTAGTACTTATCAAATCTTGCTCAATAATCTGATTTGGTCTTGTAGTCCAAATAATTCCGTACCATGATGTATCTGGAATAGTAGTTATTAGTGAAACAAAAATACTTGTACAAACCACCAAAGTAATTCCATCCCCAACGGTCCAAAGATGAAAATCGTCGTAATATTCTGAACTATTCATGAACATCACAGCAAAGATGATTAAAATGTTAATAGCTCCCACATAAATAAGTAGCTGTGATGCAGCTACAAAATGGGAGTTTGATAAAATATAGAATAAAGATATACAAACAAGAACCAGTCCCAACGAAAAAGCAGAAAAAATTGGGTTGGTAAGTAATACTACTCCTAGACTCCCTAATACAAGACCCGATCCCAGAAAGACTAAAAGAAAATCATGTAGCGTTTCAGGCAAATCCATTATATGTAAAAAAAGACAAAGAAATCGAAATTTCATGACCTTATTGATATGACCAGGAAAAAAATTGTTATATACTTCAATTTCTCTTTGCATTAAAAAAACCCTACGGAGTTTGAATTGATATAGGTACAGTTATATAATCAATGTCATTCCAGTCTTTATACGAAAGAGTAGTTTGAAACTCTACTAAAAAGAAAGTATAAAAGTATATCTAATTAGTTAAAATTTATATAATATATATATTATTCTATTGAAAAATAGATTTCTATAATTTAAAAAAGAATATCGAATATTTATAATCTGATATCTAATATTTATTCATTTTTTTATAATTCTATCATATATATATTTATATATTCTATTATATATTATATGATTTTTTTATTAAGAATTGTATTTAATTCTAAAAAATTTTATTTATTAATTTGAATTGTTCGAATTGTATAATCATCAATTACTGACATTGGTAAACGGCCCAAAGCAATTTGATTATAATTCAATTCGTGACGATCATAAGTGGAAAGTTCATATTCTTCAGTCATTGATAAACAATTTGTTGGACAATACTCAATACAGTTCCCACAAAAAATACAGATTCCAAAATCAATACTGTAATTAAGCAATCGTTTCTTTCGAATATCAGTTTCCAGTTTCCAATCAACAACAGGTAAATCTATAGGACATACACGAACACATACTTCACAAGCAATGCATTTATCAAATTCAAAATGGATTCGACCGCGGAAACGTTCCGGTGTGATTAATTTTTCATAAGGATATTGAATAGTTACAGGTAAACGATTTGCGTGAGATAATATAATCATGAAACTTTGACCAATGTACCTTGCAGCTCGGACTGTTTGTTGACCATAATTCATGAACCCAGTTACCATAAGGAACATATCGTAAATATCTATGAATATTTTTGTTTTATTTCTTTCTCTTACATATAGAAGATCAATCTTTTTTTTTATAGTGAAAACAATTGAGACGAAGTTGTTAATAATAGATTACCGAGAGAAATAGGTAAAAGAAATTTCCATCCAAGATTTAATAATTGATCCATTCTTAGCCTAGGCAAAGTCCATCTTGTTATGATGGAAACGAATAAGAAAAAATAAGTTTTAGCTAATGTAATAAAGAGATCAATTGTAGTTCCAAAAACTCCATATGTTTTATTTATTTCAAAAAACTCAGAAACGAATATGTACGGAATAGAGATATTTGAACCGCCCAAGTAAAGAACTGTGACAAATAATGAAGAAATTAATAGGTTTAAATAGGAAGCAACGTAAAATAAACCAAATCTGATACCTGAATATTCTGTTTGATAACCTGCTACTAATTCTTCTTCCGCTTCTGGTAAATCAAAAGGTAATCTTTCACATTCTGCTAGCGAAGAAATTAAAAAAACGATGAAACCCATAGGTTGACGCCACAAATTCCATCCCCAAAAACCATATTTTGATTGCGCATCAACTATATCAACTGTACTTAAACTGTTAGATAATCCTAGTCGGTGATAACATTACTGTTCTCATCTCTATTACAGAACCGTACATGAAATTTGCACCTCATACGGCTCCTCGAAAGCCTTCAGTAAATCTAAGGACCGGGCCGATTCTTGATCTATTCTTGATATATCTCTAAGAGAGATAAGATTCAAATCTATCGGACGGTTCTGAATTAGACCAATTCAATTCTGTCTGTTAAAAATAAAAAATTAAATAAGAAAGAGAAATTTTAATATTATATTAAATAATAAAAGATACAAAAGGTACTTCTGAATTGATCTCATCCCTTAAAAATCAAATTTTGAATTTGTTGAGTAATAATAGAATTCTTCAATAAAATACTCTTTTAGAATTATCACTAACCCTCATCATTTTGAATTACGAAAAAGAATTACACATTAGTTTCTTAATTATGACATGAATTTTATCTCCATGAATATGGATATAAGAAATAAGAAATCAAAAACGAAAAGGAAATCACTTTTTCGTTTTTGATTTCTTGTGTTTTTTTCGTTCCTATTCTTCTTTTTTTTGCTATTAAAAAGGGACTTAAAAAATTTCAAAGGATTTTTTCGTTCCTGATAGTAATTTATTTAATCAGTGGATGGAAGCATACTCTGGATCGGAATTGTGGGGAGTACTGCTTGATTTTTTCTACCAATTTAAAGCCCCAATTAGTATTCTTTTTCTATTATGCGTAAATTCTCTTTTGGATAATTTACAAAATCTGCGTTACTAATCCTTTGTGTATCTTGGTGTTTCTAACCATCCACTCCTTTTTTTATTAACCCCCTTAATTTATTTTATGTTAATGCATCTATGATATGATAATTAATACAAATGTTAACTAAAACTCAATAAGGTTGGTCTTTTGAGCCCGCTTCAAAAGAGGATGACTAATTATCCAATCTTGGGTTATAATGGCCTCTTCTGTTTATAATTAACTTCATTCTTATACATAGAAAATGAGACTCAATATTTTTACTGCCATTTAAAATTTAAAATCATCATACTAACTTTTAACTATAAGTAATCTAGTATTCTGAAATTCTATTCAATAGAAGCTGTTTTATTTCACTCATATAACTATCTGATTTAGTTCTTCAATCCTAATTGTGAAAAATAAATAAAATTAATATAATGAAAGTATCTATTTAATTTAATTTATTCGACTCCTTTCCTATATAGTAGTATAAAGAGAGGAGGATAGCAATAGCATCGAATAGCGTTTTCTGTTTCAACGAATCGCACGTAGAGATATTGATAAGACACATAGAGTTAATGGTATTTCATAACTAATCGATTGAGCAGCAGCTCGTAGACCACCCAAAAAGGAATATTTATTATTCGACCCATATCCTGACATAAGAAGTCCAATGGGAGCAATACTCGAAATCGCAATCCATAAAAAAACACCTATATTGAAATCAGATAAAATAAAGTTATAGCCAAAAGGAATTACTGAATAGCTTAGTAGAATTGATATGACTGATATGGATGGTCCAATACTGAATAAACGAATATCTCCCCTAGATGGAATAAGATTTTCTTTGAAAAGTAGTTTTGTTCCGTCTGCTAGAGCTTGAAGAACTCCAAAAGGACCGGCGTATTCGGGTCCAATGCGCTGTTGTATCCCTGCAGATATTTCTCTTTCTAACCATACAATTGCTAGTACACTTATTGTGATTCCCAATATAAGAATCAAAATAGGTACAAGTACCCATAGAATTCCATAGACCTCATTTAAAGATTCCAATCCGGCAAAAGAATGGATATCTTGGATTTCCGTTGTATCAATAATCATTTCAACGATCAATTTCTCCCATAATGATATCTATGCTACCTAGTATTGTCATAATATCAGCCAATTTCATTCTTTTAACTAATTGAGGAAGAATTTGCAAATTGATAAAACCTGGTGGACGAATTTTCCATCTCCAAGGAAAACCATTCTGATCTCCTATTAGAAAAATTCCTAATTCTCCCTTGGGAGCCTCAACTCTGACATAAAGTTCTTGTTTCGGCAATTCAAAAGTAGGAGACGATTTTTTACCAATGAATCGATATTCAAAATCATTCCAGTTTGGCTCCTTTTCTCTCTCAAAGCAGCGGATTTCTAAATTTTCATATGGCCCGCCGGGAATTCCTTCCAAAGCCTGCTGAATAATTTTAATGGATTCCATCATTTCACCAATTCGAACTAAATAACGAGCTAAGGAATCTCCTTCTTTTTGCCATTGAACTTCCCAATCAAATTCCTCGTAACACTCATAATTATCAACTTTACGTAGATCCCATTCTATTCCGGAAGCCCGAAGCATCGGTCCGGATAAACCCCAATTTATTACTTCCTCTCTACCAACAACACCTACTCCCTCAACCCGTTCTAAAAAAATTGGATTTCGCGTAATAAGGTTTTGATATTCAACAACCCTTGTTAAAAAATAATTGCAGAAATCAAAACATTTATCTATCCAACCATAAGGTAGATCAGCCGCTACTCCTCCGATACGAAAAAAATTATGCATCATTCTCATACCTGTCGCAGCTTCAAATAGATCATATATTAATTCTCTTTCTCTAAAAATATAGAAAAAAGGGGTTTGTGCACCAATATCTGCCATAAAAGGTCCCAGCCATAGTAGATGAGAAGCTATACGACTTAACTCCAACATAATTACTCGGATATAGCTGGCTCTTTTAGGTACTTGAATATTTCCCAATTGTTCCGGTCCGTTTACGGTTATTGCTTCTGTGAACATAGTAGCTAAATAATCCCAACGTGTTACATAAGGCAGATATTGGATAATTGTCCGGTTTTCCGCAATTTTTTCCATCCCTCTGTGTAAATAACCCAATATTGGTTCACAATCAATAACATCTTCACCGTCCAGAGTCACAATAAGTCGAAGAACACCATGCATTGATGGGTGCTGAGGCCCCATATTGACTATCATGAGGTCTTTTCTTGTAGCTGGGACATTCATAGGTTTTTCCTCGATTCATTCTTCCATGAATCGTAAAAAAAAAAGTTCATCTAAATTCACGATCTAATAAATCGAATAATTGAAAATGACTCTTGAAATTAACGAATTTGTGACTCCCTAATACCCAACTGATTTATTAATTTTTTATAACGTATTCGATTTTTCTTTGCCAAATATGACAGTAGTCGTTGTCGTTTTCCCAGAATTTTACGTAAACCTCTTTGAGATAAATAGTCTTTTCGGTGTAATTCAAAATGTGAAGTAAGTTTTCGTATCTTGTTAGTGAAATTGATTACTTGAAATTCAACTGATCCAGGGTTTTCTTCTTCTTTTTTGTTTGAAATAACAGGTATAAATGAATTTTTTATCATAAAATAAAATGAAAGCTTTCCTCTCCCCCTCCTTTTTGATAGATATTTTTATTGATCAGTAATAGTAATTACACTAATTTTTAATTTTGTATATTATTAATTATCTTAATTTACTTACAAATTATGAATTTCTTTTTTTTTTTTCAAATAAAATTAATTACTATGCTTAAGCAATCCAATTCAAAAATCCATATAAATACTATATTTATGGATTCACAAAATAAAAAATTTTATTGTCTATTGTATACTTAAAAAAAATAAGACGATTTTTTTGATTCATTTTTCTATCTAATATCATTAAATTAGTATCAATGATGCATGTGCGCATTTAGAAATATATATTATATTGATTATATTGATATATATATCTTATCTTCACATATCTGATATGTGAAGATAAGAAATTACTCTATTCTAATATTATAAATAGAAGATAAATGGGAAGATTATCAATCAAACTTTCAATCGCGGATACATATGTATCCTTAATATACTGAAACGGCTTCCATTCTGGGTATCAAACCAATAGCGATTTATACAAGCTAAATCTTCTAATCTATAATTTGGCCAAAGAAAGAATTTTAAATTCATTAGTTTTTTTGTTTCTATATCAAGATCTTTATTTTTAGCCAAAACTTGACAGCCAGTATTTATTTTATTCTCATTGGAATTTATTGTCTTTCTAGTATTTCTAGGATTCAAACAAATTAGAATTCTCAATTCTCTACGGCGTCTATTGGACAAAAGATTTTCAGGAACAAATAAATCATTATGATTTTTATCTTTATTCTTTTTATCAACACGACTTTTTTCTGGATTTCTTTGAAAAATTTGGCGCTTATTCTTATGAATCAACGATAGGCTTATGGTTTGATACATAAAAAATTCTTCATAGTTTTTTCTAGCCAGACGAACAGGTTCCACAGAAAATATTTGTTTGTCAATCCAGTCTGTAGTGTCACTAAATCCTGTTAAATCCGTATAATTCTGAATCGCCATAGTATCTAGATTTATATCTCCCTTTTTTATAGACATTATAAAAAATTTTTTTAGATTTTTCAATCTAACCAGGAGACAATAAAATTTGATCTGATTCATTATTCTTTCGTGTAGGGAATTATCAAAGTTCAAATGAAAACCTAAATACTTGTCTATTAAGAAATCCTGTTCTCCCCTTAGATCGTTGTAGTAGTCATTTCGATCTATATTTATATGCATGTCTTCATCTTGATCATCTATACTATTATAAGCATTTTCCCAGTCTGATCCTTCATAAGCTTGGTTTCCGAGAGAGAAACCTATTGGACTCGCATCTGCTTCTTCTGTTCCATAAAAAGGGAAAAAAAGGGATTTTATTGGTACGCTCCAAGGATTCTTCTTATATGCATCATAAAATATTGATAATTTCGAAAAGAACCAAAATTTCGATTTCGGATTCGATTTCGGATTCGATATAGAACGATTTGGTATTTCTACATTCATTACCATCCAATCAAAATACTTTCTATCCAGATTTTTTTCCATATCTATAATAGCATCTTCTGCTAGATAATTTTTGATAGAGATATCGCCCGTTATATCAAAAAATTCTTTTTTACATGTGTTGTCATTATAAGAAATGGTTTGTTTTTTGTTTGTTTGGAATGGTGATCTATATCCATAAGTATATGAAGATTTCTTATCCGCATAATTAAGATATTTATATGACAAAAGATCATATCTATATTGTTTTTTAATTTTTTTTTGAAAATCTAATAAGTCTACTTCTTCATCTAATAAGTCTACTTCGTCGTTTTTGTAAAGAATTAATGGGGTTTTGTCATAGGAATCGTAGTGGATTAAATCTTTATTTTGAGCCACACGATGTTTATTGATTCTATTTCTCCAGTTTTGTGGTACTAATCTTGACCATCTGCTCTCAGGTAAATCATATTGATAATGAAGCTTTAACCAATTTGTCCATTGATTCATTACAGAATGGGGACGGTTCTTATTTCTTAATTTTGAATTAAATATTCCTTGTATTCTAAAAAAATAATTCTTTATTTCATTCTTAAGAAAAAAAGATCTTTCATGAGATTCAAAAATAGATCTTAACTTATACTTATATCCGTTAATAACTTGGATTTGTGATAATTTAAAAAATACATATGCTTGTGACAAAGAAGATACGTCACAAGAATTCTCTGAATTCGTATTCGTAATATTACAAGATTTGTGTATAATTGACATAAATGGAATTATACTTTGATTTGTTTTATCAATTCTTTCTGCATTTGTTTTTTTATTGGAAATGAATTTATTTCCAATCTTTTTTGTTGATTCAAGAAAAAGTTGTATATTGATCCTAGGAATACGAATGATACATAAAAGGATATCGATGTATATCCTTTCCATGAAAAATTTGAAAAAAGAATATGATTTACGGGTTAATCGAACAATTCTTCTTTGTAATATTTTCAAAATATTTTTTTGTAATTCGAATCTTTTAGCATCATAAGTTGTTTTGTTAGAATTCAAACTTTTCTCTGAAGTTATAACCCCCCCTTCGTTTGTCATTTTTTCTATTTCTGTTGTGATTGTCTTTGTTTTAACATTAAGATCTTTTATCCTTTTTTCTGTCAATGAACTATTTGTCCAATTCATAGAGTGAATTATAACGGGTGATTCGTAAATCATTGGATCATTCTTACTGATTGTTGAATTTTTGTTGTTTTCACTCAATTCATATATATTTTTGAATCTAAATAGAATACTTTTGATGTTCCATTTTCCTATTTCTTTTAAGATAGTTACAAACCATTTTTTTCTTTCATTTAAAACTTGTAGAACTAAAAAAAAACGATTTTTGAAATTTTTTGTCAATTGTTTTTTAATTTTTTTAAAAATGGGACCCAAAAATGAAAATGGATTGGGGAAATAATTATCAAGATATGATTCCACTTGTGTTCCACAAGCTGTTAAAAACCAGAAGTTTTTTTTTTTCACGTTTTTTTTTTCAGTAGATCTTTTTTTTTTTTCAGTAGATCGTAGCTTAGATTTGTGCCAAGGTTTCAGAACAAAAGGAGATAAGATCCTTATCTGAAGACCCTCTGTGAACCAGTTTTTTGGAAATTCTTTGTGGGATACTGGAATGCCCTGGTAGGTGCATTTAATATGCACTTCTTTTTTCCAATGCCTAAAATCTTCTGACCATTCGGGATATTGAAATAATAGTATACGAATTATATTTTTTATTATTATCAATGAAGGTACTATAATATATTTTCTAATAATTGATTGGATTATTATTACAAAGCTTCTAATTATTAGACCATATAGAATGCTTTCCCAGGCTTCTTCTATTTCTCTAAGTCTTTTTTCGTCGTCGTTTTTTTTTTCCTCTTTTTGATCCTCTTCTCTCCTTTTCTCATAAGCCAAATATTCTGAATTATCTTCACCTTGTTTCCTGAAAGATTCTTTCAAATATTGGGATATATCCTCGAAAAGATCAGCCAAAAAGAATTGTTGTATTTGGTCTAAAAAAAGGGGGGAATTGGCATTTCTTTGAAAGAATTTCCAAGTCACCATTTTACGCCTTAGAGGGCGCATAGATCCTTTGATTATTTCTCGGGAAAAATCCGGTTCGCGTGAATAATTTAGTAAAACCAATTCGTCCTGATCAAAAAGATCATTATCATCATTGTCATAAGTATCAGTATTATAAATATTAATAGGCTTTTGAGAGTAATTCTCTGTTTGACCATTAAAAATCACTATACGTTGGGCGTTTCTGCAACGAATCTGAGATTCCTGTACTACTGATTCCGTCAGTTCCTCCAAGTCGTCGATTAAGCTGTATGACCATCTAGGAACTTTTTTACTGATTTCATTTATTGTTTGATGGTCCAGATCAGT